TGCCAGGCGATACATCTCAATGTTTTTCTTTGGTTAACGCACCCGCCCCAAACAAACTCATACATTGATGCCGACCCGGTACTTATTTCTCTATATTAGTATATATCCTAATAAATATTCTAGATAAGCCGCCAGTTGAATGAAAGAAAGACCACCAACCACACCAGCATGAAGGTTGTGAAAAGCTGTGTTAAGCAACAGAAATCGGAATCGATGCCAGTGTCTCGCATATGTGATTGCTAGCCATAAGTCCCAACAAAACACTCAGAAGCCAGGAGCATTGAACAAGCTAGGTGTTGATATGCAATGAGATGGTTGAACCGCGATCTGCATACTTCTCGCACTTACTTAATCTTCTAATAGGCAAAAGCCGGTGCTTGTTTGCTTATTCCTTAGCTCAGTCAGCAGTCCAGTCTACGGCACCCGAACTAGTTGAGTCTTCTCCAGCTGCCGAGTGAGTGAACAATGCCCTCCACTTAATTGCCGATACTTTGACATAGGTATAAACCTTATTTATACTTTCTTTACCTGTGCTTATATCTATCCTTACCTACGCTTCACAAGACTTGACTTACCTATTTCTTATTATCCTCCCTATTCCTTCCTTGCTTATTTTTTCTATTATTCAGCTAGCTGTTGCAAATAAGTAGTTTGAAGTTCTCTCATATGCTATATCCAATAAAAATGAAGGCAGGCAACGCGCCCTCCCTTCTTCTACTACCAATCAAAGCAAGGAGTGTTCTTTCTGTCTTTCCTATTATAATAAAGTTGTTGATTGCATATCTTAAGCTAAGTAATCAAATAATAAGTTTAGGCTTGTTACAACATATCTCGTCCTGGTTACCTAGGCCAGAATAAGTTGACTACAGATCTTCCCACTTGCTTTGTGCCAGTAAGCACCGAAGATAGTCATATAGTTCTATTTGAAAGAAATAATGTGTTTTCATTGAATAGATGACAATAGATTTCTTGCCTACAGCTTAAATCTTATTTTTCTTAGTTAATTCTAGACTAGTTCTACTGTTATAATCTCTTTTTTCAGATATTGGGATTATGATCTTATTGGTGGGAGTATCAACACAAAGCTCAGGGGGGGGGATAGTTACTAGTACAATCTGCGGATCAAAAGTACCTATAACAATGCTATACTAGGTACAGCCCTAAAAGAGACCAAGTATATTTCCTACCATGCAACTTGTATCAAAGTCAAGCCTTTGAATACATAATTTCAAGTTCTTACGTTTCCCTTTGTTCAAAGTCTGTCCAGATAGATAGAAGGCTGTTGGCATGAAAATAAGCACAGCAGCGCCCTTCGTCGCTAGTTCTCACTTCTCGAATCGTTTTCCAACCAGGTACCAGTAGCGTAGACAAAAGTGGCGAAACTCTCATTTCTCTTTTTCTCAAAGTAAAGTCAAAGAATAGTGGTAAATAGAATAAGCCAGAAAAACGAACTTATCCTCAAACAAAGCCAATAGCACCCCACACATCAGAACTAAAGTAGGTAAGATAGTGCCATCTACCAAAGGTTCTCTAAATTGTCAGGTGTCGAAAGATATGTATTATCCTTTCTTTAATCTCGTGTACTTTATCTTTATTTGCTGAGTCTTACACTAGGAATAGTCGATCTCCCGCTCCTCGTAAAAAAAAACAATTGAATTGCCTTTATTTGATCTTAAAGAATCGGCATTGGCTTCAGATCTTATGGGAAAAGGCGCGTAGCGAAGAAGTGTATGCTCAATAAACTGAAGAAGCATATATAAGAAAGAAGCCATCATCACTATGTTTACTCCTACCCAAGGAAGGATGGAGCGAGCTTATTCCGGAAATCGCATTTAATACAGCTGAATTGATAGCCTCTGCATCAACAAAGTATCATTTGTCTCGAAACCAAACAGATAGTAGTTTAAGCTGATGGGAACTCCGAATAGCCGCCCTATACTTCAGCATTTTTATTCCCAATTATTACGTAACTTCAATGGCAAGTTTCCCATTAAGTAAGCTCCCCAAACCTACCAATCCTACACTACCAACCAGAACTTATTGGCAGATTAGCTTGCCCAGTAGGATGCATCGGGCAGAAGGGGGACAGTTGCTTTTAGAGCCTACTCTTTCCAGAGTGTAGGGACACCACTCTACCTATACTTTTAAAAGTCATTCCATCTGTCTACGAAAATGAAAATAAAAGCTTAGGGTCTAACTAATGAGTCAGACCATGGCTTTTTTAGTACTCAATGGTTTCTATAGAAAATACTCATTCTCGTTCAGGAAAAGCTGACTTTTGAACTGGCACTAGCGATTGATTGGATTTACATAGCAAGCTCTTGGCTTGGTCACTTTTCCAAATCAAAGGGGAAAAAGTAAAGTGGTTTACTAGCACAGAATGGGTTTCTTAAGAAGTGAGTAGAACAAGGAGGAGCACCCACCAATATGGATTTACCCTTTTCTATTATTACGAAGCCGTAAAGAGGGACCAATACCTGGAAACATGAATACCTGAGTATGGAAAGCCTGAGTGGAATGGTCTACTGAAACTGAATAAAAGTAGACCTTAGGCTCTTTCAGTTCTATCGATATTTTCACTTTCTCGAAAACACTAGCAATTGATCTGATTCACAGTCCCAGGGTATATCTTCGACTGAGACTAAAGCGGATTCAATAGCTGCCTATTCAACCCTCATAGAGGAAAAAATGCCATCGTCTGCATCCAGGGGTGGCTAATATGTTCCTTGCCATTAATTCAATATCTTTATAACGCTTAGATAAATACAAAGAAAGATAGAAGGCGTAGTCAGTCTAACCCTTTCGAGAGCATCTTATTCGTAAACAAAATAACCTACAGGGTCCCCTAAATAACAGAAGCAAAGATGAAGAAAAGGCTTTGGAGGCGTAATGGATCCTGAATCACTATTTCAGCATAACCCTGACCTAAAACCCTCCCACATTAGGATTACTTGTTAATGGTTGATCATGCTGTACTGTGGGTTTCCATAATCATTCCATCAAAACCAGGGAAGAACCCTCACTACCAGGTAAGAACTATCAGTTTGCACTCAAGCTGTCCTTGACAGATATAAAGGATATGTGTTTGATAGCTCACAAAGGGAAGAGCTAATAAAGCTCGCTAGAGGAGCTTGCTTCGCCACAACCTTTTTATTTAACACATTATGTTACTTTGTTTAAGGTTTGGAAATCAATATCAATATTAGAACTTTCAGCTTTCTATGGATCCTTTTTCTACACTAGAGCTTACCTAATAATATCCTACTTTCTTCTATTGAAAAAAACGGATACAATACAGTACAATCCTATTACAAATAGAAGGTGAAGACTGTATCCCCGAGATCTACCAAGATTTACAACTGGATGAAGCTGAACCCATTATTCGTTAGGGGATGAACATAATGATATACTTGCTCCTAACTTAACTCGTAAATTCATTAGAACTATATGCCTGATGTATACTGGAGACATTATGCTGAAGGAATGAAAGAAAAATATCAAGAATTGAGCTATAAAGTAACCCATTGTTTAGTCAATATTATGACTGTAACATCACATGATGGAGTCTCGTTTGAATACGGTAATATCTTTCTTCTAGTCAAGTTTGGTTTTTACACAACTGTATGGTGGAAGTTTTTACCAGGCTGCCCTGAAATGTTTCCCGAGGAACTGCTTCCAGTATCGATAGAACAGTTTTCTCGATGAGTGTTCACATGCTAGAGGTTACAATCATATGATTTTGCAGGAGACTAAGGATCTTACTCAAACAGTGGTGTCTGCCTTTCAAAATGATCATCCGTTTAATGATATGTTTGGAACTATACCGGAAACAGAGAATCCTCATAAAAGAAAATGGTTACTATCCATGGGTTTAGGTATAATGATCAGTTTCTGCTTATCGGTAGGTGTGCTACCTGACATAAACGAAATTATACTATATTGAAAAATGAAGATGAAACCAAATACTATGATAGGATTGATTGGATTAAATAGATAGGAATGATTGGATTGAATAGAACAACTATGAAACATAATAGTTGATTGAATAGAATGTTGGTCTCACAAGTCGGTACGGTGTGCATATCCATCCTTGGAAGAACTAGCTCCGTTGTCGGAACTTGAATCGGGGTAGGCAAAAGAATCCTTACTCGGAACGAGCCCAAGATAAAAGGTCTAGTCCAATTTTAGTCTTGGTTGTACATCGGTACTACGCACGGTAGGCATTTCTTCCAGTTATCGGGACTTGCACTTGCTTTTTCCGGCCTTAGTGGTATTTCAATGATTTTCTTCCCCTAGCCCCGTCCTTTCATCATAGCTTATTAGTTAGCTAGCTAGCTACTTCATTTTGTGCTAAAGCCCCTCGATACATAAGTGCTCTCATTCCTAGAACCCACCCGGGGCGAGTTGGTAACCGTAAACCTTTGATCTACAAATTCAAGTGAATGAAAATGTAGATAGATTTTCTCCTACTTCTGTAACATAACTTCTCTACGGATAAGCTTCAACTACTGAATGAAGAGATAGTGAGACCTACCTAGCAACGAGAAATACTAGAACTGAAATTCCTTGCCTTGACTCGCCTACTTCTCCAGTCTTTGATGTTGCTTTCCTGGCTTTCGATTCTTATTCGTCTGATGTGTTGATGCTTGAGAAGAAGCTTTGGCACTGACACCTTACTTTCTTTCGCATAGGGCTTTAACAGATAAACTCTGTTACAATACTTTATGCTGTAAAACAAGAGGAAGAAAAGTGCACTATAAGTCTTGTCAAACAACTGATTATCCGCTGTAACCGAAGCATTTGTGCCTCCCCATCAGAAGCAATCAGTGAAAGCACTCCAATATTAGCAAGTTGAATGGCTAAATATGTATCAATTCACTAACCATTTGCGCTGGTGTCAGATGTGACACATACAGCCCAGTAGTCTGTCCTCGACAGGTTTTCTATTGATCACCAGCATAATGACCAACAGAAAACAGATAGTGGGGTACTAAGAGAGGTTATGTCGGAACTGAAAGCAAAGGAAGTAGGAATTGGGACAATAGGAGATATACAAGGTGAGAGAATAGCTGGACGGAGAGGTGATAAACCAGGGGAGCTTAAATCACAGATAGGTAGTGTAGTGTATTCCTACAAGGAACAGGTGCTTGTGGTATCCTGTGGAAAACAAAATGTCCTGAGCGAAGGGACTACCAGAAAAGCATTAGGAGATGCTGAGTACTTGTTTGGATACCGAAATTTACTCCCGAAAGGCTATTTCCTTGCAAATCGAAAGCCAACAGCTAGTACCAAGCTCTCCTTGCAGTGAGATGAGGAAAGACCCAAACATCAACAACATCTGAAGACGTAAATGCATCTGTACGCGTTTTATAGAAATCATCAACCGGAAGACGATTCTTAGCATCGGAGTCAACTTACGCCAGGGATTAGTATGGAGATTCGCGCACTGGATGGTTGCTCCACTGAACCTTGACGTAAGATATGCTGGTACTCCTTTCGAAGAAAAAGCATACCACAGGCTCATTCATCGAAAATCATAGAGACTATTAAATAAAGGATAGAGCAATTCCTTTTTTCAAATAGGAAAGTGGAGGGTTCGTTGGTTTCTTGTAGCAAACTTTTATGTGCTTGTACCTGTCAATGTATTGGTAACCCGTGTCATGAGGGAAAACTACACTTAACAAACTAAGTTGGAATAGATTACTCAGAAATAACCGTAGAAGAAAAAGAAAGGAGGTTGCTACAATTGTGGCAAACCTGGGACACCCATGCCGTTTATTTACCAACGAACTCTATTTTGCATATTTCATTCTCACATTGCGAAATCCCTTCCGATCTTTCGATCAGTGGAATCGAGTGGAAGACTTGTCTTACTCACTCCCATTAGGAAAACCTATGGCACTAAAAAGTCCGAAGAGTGAGAGCGAATGGAAGACTTTGAATGAGCTGAGAGAGTTGTGTAGCCGCCGGGGGTACTATTTGGGGACAACTTGCATGAAGAAGAAAGATGATATGGTGACAGCAGTGCTAGAAGTACAACTGCCATAATTGCGTGTCACAAGAAGTGCAATTGACAAGAACACAAAAGAGGCGAAAGGAAAGCTCTGCTTCCCTTGTTATGTCAGAAGCAAAACCAGTGAATACCTGGTTCGGTACTCCTACTTCCAGCAAAGGGAAATCGAAAAGATAGTGGATGAATTGTTGCAGCAGGGCTTCGCTCCTCAACTAGCCCCTATGTATCGCCTATCCTCTTGGTCAAGAAGAAGGACGGGAGCTGGAGGCTCTGTGTCTACTATAGAGCTCTCAATACACAAACTGTGAAGAACCGGTATCCCATTCCACTGATAGATGATCTCCTTGACCAATTGCGTGGTGCCACCATTATCTCAAAAATGGATCTCGGGATACCACCAGATCAGGATGGAAGAGAAGGATGTGTATAAGACTGCATTCAAGACCCACCAAGGCCATTTCGAATACAAGGTCATGCCATTTGGTCTGACCAACGCACCGGCCACGTTCAACAATTTGATGAACATGGTATTCAATCCACTGCTGAGAAGGTTTGTACTCGTATTCTTCGACGATATCCTGGTGTACAGTGAAGGGTTAGAATCACATGGTGACCACCTCAGGCTAATGCTCCCCCTTCTACTTTATTTGAGTTAGGCAGAGATTGATATCTGTGGTTTACCATTTCAACCAGAGATTGACATCTCCATCGTAACCTTGGCAGTATGAAAGAAAGGTAGTCCATGATGGGTTTGAATACCTATTCTTTTGAGAAAGACAGAGTTAAGGTGATCCTTGGTCCGTTGAAAATCGGAGACACATCCAAATCGGTTCTTGCGGAGAATAGCCTTTTCCTTAAAAAGACCTAACTTCACGAAGCCTTAGAATAGTTTCGGGTAGTCTTTGCCTTATTGGTAAAAGAGACCGCCCCTCAAAACGGAGACCTCGAAGTCCCCGCAGAGCTGAAACCTCTCCTTGAAGAGTTCCGAGACATCGTTCCAGCTGATTCAAATACCTAACTAAGCGACCTGAATGGAAGGCTAACCAATGAATGAACTGTTCTCCCCAGCTGTTACGAACTATCAGATGGTCAAGAGTTGACAGGAATGAAGGGAATTGATTTCAAGGATCAGATAAAGAGGGAATTTATGAAATAAGAGTTACGGGAACAACTAGTCGAACAGAAGCATGAGTTAAGTGGTGTTGCTAACTTCCTTACTCATTGTAGCTGCTTTGATGGGTGGATTGGACATGTAAGGATTGAAATAACAAGAGGTAATGTGAATCAGCTAAGGTTGCCTTTTTCAAGCAAGTAAACTAGTGGCTTCGCCTACCTTGTTGTGTTGTAGACATCTTGAACAGTAAGTAAGGATCAACTTAGGCTTAAGCTAGAGCTGCTCCCTCCCAAGAATCACAGATCTGAACAGATCTTTTTCACGGCATCCGTCCTCCGGAATTAGGAGCTACTCTAGCTCTTCTTCTTCCCGGTCCAATAAGAAGACCATTTTCTGGGTAGCCCTTACTTTATTAATAGCTACCTGCACCTGTCTGGTCCGATCGTTTAGCGGCTCTTTCTTAGGGAAGTAATGAAGATGGCATCGAATAAGCTCTTTGATCTTGATGCAAGTTTGCAAGTGAAGAAGAATGCTTGAGATTCCAAGTAAGGGCATTCTCTCCATTATGGAGCTAGGCTAGATAGGAAAAACCTCAGTTTAGATTGACATAATAAGGGTTTGAGATTGACTTAGTCAATTCAGTGAAGTGAATAGGCGGATCGAACTCAAAGCAAGGTGTAAAGCGGTAAGGCATTACGCTGTGGTCAATCTTCAGATATAGAGTAGGTACCGAACCGGAGTCAGAGTGAACTGCGGTATTTCATTCAGTCAGCTTGGCTTTTCTATAGTTGGCCTTTTTGTCTACCTTCTTGAGTCAATGTCACATTGGTCCATTCCGGTCTTCAGTAAGTCAGTGTTCACCAAGCAAGCTGGAGCACCTTTCACTCTCGGACATAAAGGCTTTTATCCAATTCATTCACAGGAAGGGTAGAAGGAGCTTCAAAGCTTTTAGCCGCCGTTGGAGCTCTTTCTTTTGGTTCATACCCTATGAATGAAATAAGCGTGAAATAGCCATAAGCGGTGGTGGTGAGGAAGTCAGTCAGGTTAGAATAGAACTAGCCGACGCTTTGCTTTTTCAAAGATAGGATCCCGTATGCTTTTGGGAAGGTATGCAACACCCCGTCTCCACAGGCTAAAGTAAAGCCGGCAATGGGTATTTTGAGGTCTCTGCCATAAGGAATTGGATGTCAAGACGACGATAGAGATTTGTGAGCTGTAAACACAAGAAGTAAACGCCAAATTGGGAGTTGGGGTTCCTTGACTTAAGTTGACGGTGGAACCCCTTTGAACATCCCGCCAAAATGGGAAGGAAGCTCTAGAAAAGGAGCTCGCAGTTCCTCAATAATAGACTTGCACCTGGGAGAATGGGATCAAATATATAAGGTTGAATGAATGGAAGAAAAAGAAGAATAAGCTTGAACTTACAGCCTTATATTTCATATAGAAGAAGAAGAGGAAGACTGTCTTCTCGGGGAAGACAGGCTTTCTCGGACAAGAAGGATTTCAATTCTAACTGACGTTGCTCTTCCCAAACACTACTTGCTCTGGATGGAAAAGAAGGACATTTAGCATTTGCTTTAAGACTAGATTTCTTCTACTACAAGTAGAAGCGGAAACAAGGAATTCATAATCACCTGAATAAGTCAGTAGCTTCTTTCTTACAGCTTTTGACAAGGAAAGCAGTTCTAAATGAGAATCTCAAAAAAGAAAAGCAAGAATCCAACTATGTATATGTATGCGAGATTACCCCTCCCTGCCATTATAGTTCTTCTAACGTGAGTGGTAAGAAGAGATGGATAACTTTTGAGTACTGGTGGAGGTATGTATTTGAAAAAACAGAAAAGGCTTTCCTCGGATGTTCAACAAAAGTAGCTTGATCGATAGGTGAAAGAGTAAGAAGGATTGAAGAAATCCTTTCCCTTTATTATTTTTTAATAATAGGAAAGCTTGACTGAACTAACGCTTTCAATACTATATAAGAGTGGGTTGCACTAAAAAGATCTATTTTCCTCTTTTCATCGGCTTAAAAGATCTATCCAAGGATTCCCATAGCCCACTTTTCATCATCTGAGTGGATATGCGCAAGGGGCAGCTAAGCTGGAAATGTTGAGTTGACTTATCGTCAGTTGTTGATGGAAGACGTGTCGAAGTGAAAGAACTGAAGTTCTAGTAAAAAATTTATATGATAAATATAAATATTGTTTTATAAGAACATTCTTATGAATGCTGTCGTGCTCTAGTTCCTCAAAAAACCTTACAATTAGTGGAAGCTCTTAGAAAGCTAGAGAAGAAAGCAGCTACACTAGATATGTAAATATGTCAAAGTTGACCAAGATCTTCAATCAATCAATTGCAAGGTTTATCATTTTCGGGACTTAATGCACATATCACCTGGTTTAGTTTAGTATGGTTTGTGTTGTTCCTTCTTGTCTTGATAGTGCATCCGCCGCCCTTTTGTTCACTCCCTTTTTTTACTCTCTAGAAAGCCTTTGCTCGTTCCACTTTGCTTGCCTATACAAGTTGTATTCCTACTAGTCAATAGCAGTTTTTCACTCCGATCACTCTTCTCTTTGGTGTTTTGGGGGGTAGAATAGTGGAAGTGTTATGCTTTGGTTATGTTTGACTTGTATGTACTGTGAAACTGTGATGCTTCTTTTCGTACAAAAAATTTGTTTGGAACAATTGCAGTGTTTCATATTCTAAATTAGTACCCAGCATACGTATATATCTAGAAGTAGTTACAACACAGAGATACATAGCATGGCAGTTCTAGTTAGTTGCATTGTCAACAACGACATTGTGAAAATCCTATTTTTGAATTTCTTTTCACAGATGATCAGTTGGTAACTTAATAAGTATTACCATTGCCACATTTCTTACTCTTCAGTTCATATCACATCCATTTCTAACTTATACCTTGAGGGTATATCATAAAGCTACATCACAATCAAATTGTGGGTGATCTCTCCACAATGCTGCCCAACACTCTGAACAAAACGTCCTGTACTCAAATAGGAAAATTCAAACTATCATGTTCCAGAGCTTTAGCCACAGTAATCTCCTGTTCATAGCAAGCTGCAAACAAAGTTGGATATAGGTGTGCCAGTGTACAGTCACATAAACATCTATCATTCCAAACCAAAAAAATATATCCAAACATTTCCAACGAAGTATTTACAGCCTAACTCAATGTTGTGTTTCTCAGAGACAACACCATTTTCAAATGGTGAATACATCTTTTTTCTTTTATACATTTTGCTTATTATTTGCTTCCAAAGACCTGTGACAGTGGGGTCGTCCGTCCTTAAAACGAAAGTACCACTTAGCAATCAATGCCCTGTTCATTTCTAAGAGATTCTGTATACCCAAAACACCATCAAACTTTTTTCTACTTACAGAGGAACATGAATATCTCTTTTTTCTATCTGAACCATGCCAGAGAAATGTCCTAGCGAGTTTCGATCTTCAATTGGAGTTCTTTGGACAGCCGGCTATAAAATAAGTTTATGAAGATGAGGTCTATTTCAAGTAACCAGTAAGGGAAAATATTTACACTTAAAGTTCTAAAACTGCATTGAAGGCAAATGGCTTCCAAGCTAGTGACTCGTATGGATCATTTAGCTCGGCTGTCTCCTTTTGAGGGCCAAGAAGACTACTTGGTGAGGAAGGAATTTTCTAGAAACTCAGACTTTGAATGGATCGCGCGGACTATAACTCAGACACTGACTTTCTGGAGGTAGCTAAACTCACCATGGAATAAGGTTATTCGTCTTATAGCGACATTCCTACATCAAAGATGAGGGGAGGGGCTAAAACGTTCTTAATCCACTCCCCGAACCAAAGGCTCCGTCCCTCAAGTTTGAGCCTAGCGCAAAAGCCGATTCAAAATTTTCTATTTCCTGGCAAGTCTATGAGAGTCCTATTACGGATCCTCTGATCTTTAGCTTGAATGGTCGTGTTTTTACATAATTAGGTCTTTCTTCTGAGCTCTTCTATTACGGTACGGAAAAATAAAACCTATCACTCTCCAAGAATGGGTAAAAAGAATTCAAGCTAGGGGAGCCAACACTCTCTAACTACCTATACTACGCCCCCATTGATTGGAAACCCTCGGGGAAAATGATCCCATAAACAAAGGACAGTACGAAATAGCAAAAAAACAGACTAATTCTATTCTAAAAAATAGATAATAGATATGGGCTTTCTGCTCAAATTGTCCCGACAAGGAGAGATATGAAATATTTGAATCAGGATTGGATTTCGTAGTATACTAATGAGCCAAACTATTACTATTTCATCTAACTTGAATAACCAAGGACTGAATTTTACTATGGATTCTGATAACTCGAGAAGTTTTGATTTGGTTATGATCCAAAGAGAAAAAAGAAAGGTTTAACAAGCCATGAGAAAATAGAGTAAAGTAACCATACGTTCTGTTTGCAGAACGTGTATACGCCACGCCATACAATCGAAATAGAAACATGGGACGATTCCAGAATTTTGAATAGATCCGTGGGGATGAGAGAAGTTGTTGTTGAGAAATATTAAATTAGAAAGGAAGTAAAACTCCCTATGGAACCTGTGATCGGTTGTACCTGTACTTGCAGGGATACGAAAACTCGCTATTCACTCAGTTTCTGGTCAATAATAAGATTATGTAGGAGAGATGGCCGAGCGGTTCAAGGCGTAGCATTGGAACTGCTATGTAGGCTTTTGTTTACCGAGGGTTCGAATCCCTCTCTTTCCGTTTCTGTTAATTCACCAACGTTACCGACAACAATGAAATTTTTAGTAAGAGGAAAATCCGTCGACTTTTTTTTTTTATCGTGAGGGTTCAAGTCAAGTCCCTCTATCCCCAATAAAAAGCCCATTTTACTTCCTAACTATTGTACCAACCTCTATTTTTCATTAATGGTTCAAACAAGATTCACTATCTTTCTTATTCTACTTTTTCACAAACGGATCCGAACTGACTTCTTTGGATCTTATCCCATTCATACAAATGAACATATTATAGTATAGGCAAGTAATCCCTATTATTAAGTAAGTCATTCACAATCCATATCATTATCCTGACATTTACTAAGTCCAATTTTAGAATACTTTTTTCTTTTTTAGTCCCTTTAATTGACATAGATACAAGTACTCTACTAGGATGATGCACAATAAATGGTCAGGATAGCTCAGTTGGTAGAGCAGAGGACTGAAAATCCTCGTGTCACCAGTTCAAATCTGGTTCCTGGCACAGAAAAAAGGATCTACCGAATAGGTATTGATACAAATTACTCGAGATGGATTGGGATACATATTCGATAATAATATATTATATATGGAGTACGATTTTTTCATCTAAGTAGATAAATCTCTAAATAGAGACACTTCTTTTTAGAGAAGGGTCAAAATCTCAGGTTCTTTTCTTTATGGTACAGAAGGAGGTGAGATTAGGTTCCCTTTTCTTCATTTTTTGAATTTCTTATTCCGCTATTCCGAATATTTTTATATTCTTGCTTATCTTACTTTCCTAGTTGTTCTAAGTAATGCGCGCGGTACAAAGCAAAGTTCGTGGTAGGGAACTTCTTTGAGTCATCGTATTTTTATGTTTATACGAAGGAAATGAATATGTGATTTTCCAAATTGGAGAATCGAAATGAAGCCCTTTTTTGCTCAGTCTATCTGGACCCTTTTGTATAGTATAATAGGAATTAATTCTAATATAATAGGTATTCCGTTTCGTCTAGGAACAGAACGTAAAAATATTCCTTGACTTGAATAAAATCTGGAGTTGTGTTGTATAAGTGAGCATGAATTTATTATCATTCAATGAGCATCTTGTATTTCATAGAAATCGGGGGTTATATAGTCCTTACGTAAGGGCCAGCCTATCCAACTTTCTGGCATTAGGATACGTTTAAGGCGTGGATGATTATCATAACATAAGAGATTCCCACCATATCATAAGATTCGCGTTCTTGAAAATCGGCACTTCTCCAAATCCAGAAGACAGACGGGATTCTAGGATTATCCTTTTTTTTTGGCAAAGACTTTTATGCATATTTCTTCTGTTCTGGGTTATCTATACTATACTGTATTATCGTAAGATGTACACGCTAGCTAAAGATCCACCAGGTGCTACGTCATAAGCACATTGGGAACGTAAATAATTGTAACCATATACATATAAAATGACAGCAATGGAATCCCAATCCCCTGCTTTTATTTGTAAAGTCTCTATTCCTCGGTGATCGAAGCCCAAAGATCTATGAACCACCTCATGTTTGACTAGCCAATTAGATAACCAACCCTGCTGCATTGTCTTGATCTCTCCCCCTTTGTATAAATATTTCACATTTCGAATGCAAGTTTGAAAGATTGCCCTGCTCTTTCTTTTTCTGCACAAAAGAGCCCTTCCTAATTCACTAATTTGTAGGAAGATACTGGACTTTTGGATTTTTTTAAAGTATCAGAAGATATGTTTAAAGTAGACGGTGATTGATAGAGCAATTCTTGCTCGTAAGTTCCAGTATGAGTACTGCGCCGAACATAAAGCTTGTGACTGGTAGTAAAACATCGATTTCTCTTTTGAGATAGAGTTCGATCCTCAACTATTTCTCGCGATATCTTCTTACGAAGTTTTGTTAGGGCATCTATAACCGCCTCCGGTTTAGGTGGACAGCCCGGCAAGTAGACATCCACAGGAATTAACTTATCGACTCCCCGAACAGTACTATAGGAATCCGTACTGAACATTCCCCTGTAATAGTACAAGCTCCCATAGCAATGACGTATTTTGGTTCAGGCATTTGCTCATATAATCTCACTAAAGTAAAGAAGGAGCCATTTTCATTGTTACCATACAGGCTGTTAGGTCCGCTTGCCTAGGACTTGATCTTGGTACCAATCCATAACGATCAAAGTCGAATCGCGAGCCTGAAGCAAATTCAATGAAACAACAACAGGTACCATATAGAATAGAAGGGGCCAGGAGAGTCTTGACCAATTCGAAAGATCATTTGGTGTAGTTGAAATAGCGGAATTGGAAGTTGTTTGGTCAAGTATAGGAAATTAATATAAGAATGAATAACTTTCTCAATGGTTTATTTTCTTTCTTTTATTTATCTTAATATTCATTTCATTCCATGAAGGCCATTCCATTCCAATGCTCGCAAGCAAGCACGAAAAAGCTTCTTTCTAAACGGAAACGCCCAATACATCGAAACTCATTACCCAGTCGAGAAAAAAAAAGAAAACAAACATGGTTTAGCGGATTCGGAATTGTAACCAAGCATCCTGGGTTCTATACCCGATTCAACACTAGAGCATGCAGCCGATCCTGGATACAGAACTATAGAAAGTGTGCAGTGAGGGATCTTTATTGGTAGCCAGTCTTTCACTTCCGCCTCTCCACTCCCATGCCTTTCTTGGTCGGACCAACCCGACCGGCGATTTCCGAAAAGTCTTTCTGCTTAGAGCAAGAAGCGGAACCAAAATCAAGCTTTCTTTATTTTAATTTATGGATAACCAATCCATTTTCCAATATAGTTGGGAGATTTTACCCAAGAAATGGGTACATAAAATGAAAAGATCGGAACATGGGAATAGATCTTATACCAATACTGACTACCCATTTCCATTGTTGTGCTTTCTAAAATGGCATACCTATACAAGGGTTCAAGTTTCGATCGATATTTGCGGAGTGGATCATCCCTCTCGAAAACGAAGATTTGAAGTTGTCCATAATTTACTGAGTACTCGGTATAACTCACGCATTCGTGTACAAACAAGTGCAGACGAAGTAACACGAATATCTCCGGTAGTCAGTCCATTTCCATCAGCTGGCCGGTGGGAGCGAGAAGTATGGGATATGTCTGGTGTT